TTGTGCAAATAGGTATAATCCGTATAATTGCGGAAACTATCAAAATAAAACAGTTGACAATAATAACTATAAGTATACGAAAGAAAAAGAACCGTATTTTTGTAGTTCCTATGATGCACTTGGAGCTTATCGGCAGAAACGAATCAGTTTAGATAGTCCTTTGTGGCTCCGATGGAAACTAGATCAACGTGTCATTGGGTCAAGAGAAGTTCCCATCGAAGTTCAATATGAATCTTTGGGTACTTATCATGAGATTTATGGGCACTATCTAATGGTAGGAAGTGTAAAAAAAGAAATCCGGTGTATCTACATTCGAACCACTCTGGGTCATATTTCTTTTTATCGAGAAATAGAAGAAGCCATACAAGGGTTTTGTCGGGCCTACTCATACACTATCTAACCTAAGAAATGAGATTAGGCGATGCCCCTTCCTATGGGAATTCGGGTCTTTCCAATTTAACTAGTATCATAATTTCTGAATTTCTGCATGAATCAAGATTGAGGAAAGGAAGTTAAGTTTTTCGAATCACTGACTCAGGCCTATTGTTGAATCCTACTCAGCAGAATATAGAGGTACTTATGGCAGAACGGGCCGATCTGGTCTTTCACAATAAAGTGATAAATGGAACTGCTATGAAACGACTTATTAGCAGATTAATAGATCATTTCGGAATGGGATATACATCACATATCCTGGATCAAGTAAAGACTTTAGGTTTCCATCAAGCCACTGCTACATCGATTTCATTAGGAATTGATGATCTTTTAACAATACCTTCTAAGGGATGGTTAGTCCAAGACGCTGAACAACAAAGTTTTATTTTGGAGAAACACCATCATTATGGAAATGTACACGCGGTAGAAAAATTACGTCAATCCATTGAGATATGGTATGCTACAAGTGAATATTTGAGACAAGAAATGAATCCAAATTTTCAGATGACTGATCCTTCTAATCCAGTTTATCTAATGTCTTTTTCGGGAGCTAGGGGAAATGCATCTCAGATACACCAATTAGTAGGTATGAGAGGATTAATGTCAGATCCCCAAGGACAAATGATTGATTTACCCATTCAAAGCAATTTACGCGAGGGACTTTCTTTGACAGAATATATAATTTCCTGCTATGGAGCCCGCAAAGGAGTTGTAGATACTGCTGTACGAACATCAGATGCTGGATATCTTACACGTAGACTTGTTGAAGTAGTTCAACACATTATTGTACGTAGAAGGGATTGTGGTACTATCCGAAGTATTTCCGTGAGTCCTCAAAATGGGATGACGGAAAAAATTTTTGTCCAAACACTAATTGGTCGTGTATTAGCAGATGATATATATATCGGCCTACGATGCATTGCCACTCGAAATCAAGATATTGGGATTGGACTTGTCAATCGATTCATAACCTTTCGAGCACAACCAATATATATTAGAACCCCATTTACTTGCAGGAGTACATCTTGGATCTGTCAATTATGTTATGGTCGGAGTCCCACTCATGGCGATTTGGTCGAATTGGGAGAAGCTGTAGGTATTATTGCGGGTCAATCAATTGGGGAACCGGGGACTCAACTAACATTAAGAACTTTTCATACTGGTGGAGTATTCACTGGTGGTACTGCCGAACATGTCCGAGCTCCTTCTAATGGTAAAATCCAATTCAATGAGGATTTGGTTCATCCCACACGTACCCGTCATGGGCATCCTGCTTTTTTATGTTCTATGGACTTGTATGTAACTATTGAGAGTCGAGATATTATACATAATGTGAATATTCCGTCAAAAAGTTTGATTTTAGTTCAAAATGATCAATATGTAGAATCAGAACAAGTGATTGCTGAGATTCGTGCTGGAACGTCTACTTTTCATTTTAAAGAAAGGGTACGAAAACATATTTATTCTGAATTAGAGGGAGAAATGCACTGGAGTACCGACGTCTACCATGCACCTGAATCTACATATGGTAACGTTCATTTATTACCAAAAACAAGCCATTTATGGATATTAGCAGGAGGTCCGTGCAGATCCAGTATAGTGTCTTTTTCGCTCCACAAGGATCAAGATCAAATGAATGTTGATTCTTTTTCTGTTGAAGGAAGATATATCTCTGACTTCTCAATGCCTAATCATCAAGTAAGACATAAATTGTTATATACTTCTGATAAAAAAGATAGGGAAATTCTTGACTATTCAAGACCTGATCGAATCATATCCAATAGTCATTGGAATTTCATATATCCTTCTATTCTCCAAGAGAATTCAAATTTATTAGCGAAAAAACGAAGAGATAGATTCATCATCCCATTACAATATGATCAAGAACGAGAGAAAGAACTAATACCCTGTTTTGGTATTTCGATTGAAATACCCATAAATGGTATTTTACGTAGAAAAAGTATTCTTGCTTATTTTGATGATCCACGATACAGAAGAAACAGTTCAGGAATTACTAAACATGGGACCATAGAGGTAGATTCAATCATAAAAAAAGAGGATTTGATTGAGTATCGAGGAGCAAAAGAATTTAGTCCGAAATACCAAATGAAAGTAGATCAGTTTTTTTTCATTCTCGAAGAAGTGCATATCTTGCCGGGATCCTCATTCATAATGGTCCGGAACAATAGTATCATTGGAGTAGATACACGACTCACTATAAATACAAGAAGCCGAGTAGGTGGATTAGTCCGAGTGGAGAGAAAAAAAAAATATATTGAATTGAAAATCTTTTCTGGAGATATTCATTTTCCTGGAGAGACAGATAAGATATCCAGGCACAGCGGCATTTTGATACCACCCGAAACGGAAAAACAAAATTCTACGGAATCAAAAAAATTGAAAAATTGGATTTATGTTCAACGTATCACACCTACCAAGAAAAAGTATTTTGTTTCGGTTCGACCTGTAGTCACATATGAAATAGCCGATGGGCTAAATTTAGCAACACTTTTCCCTCAGGATCTTTTGCAGGAAAAGGATAATGTCCAACTTAGAGTTGTCAATTATATCCTTTATGGAAATGGCAAGTCAATTCGCGGAATTTACCACACAAGTATTCAATTAGTTCGGACTTGCTTAGTATTGAATTGGGACTACGAACAAAATGGTTCTAGAGAAGAGGTTCATGCTTCCTGTGTTCAGGTAAGGGCAAATGATCTGATTCGCGATTTCATAAGAATTGAGTTAGTCAAGTCCGCTATTTCGTATACCGGAAAAAGGTATGATAGGGCAAGTTCTGGATTGATTCCCGATAATGGATTAGATCGCAACAATATAAATCCTTTTTATTCCAAGGCGAAGATTAAATCACTTAGCCAACATCAAGGAACTGTTGGTACGTTGTTGAATCGAACTAAGGAATGCCAATCTTTGCTAATTTTGTCATCATCCAATTGTTCTCGAATTGGTCCATTCAATAGTTCGAAATATAATAATGTGACAAAAGAATCCGATCCCATAATCCAAATTAGGGATTTATTAGGTCCCTTAGGAACGATTGTCCCTAAAAAATCGAATTTTTATTCAGCTTACCATTTAATAACTCATAATCTGATCTTGTTAAAGAAATATTTGCTACTTGACAATTTTAAAGAGACTTTCCAAGTACTTCAAGTAATTAAATATTTTTTAATAGATGAAAAGAGGAGGATTTATAATCCTGATCCATGCAGTAACATCATTTTGAACCCATTCCATTTGAATTGGTGCTTTCTCCATCACAATTATTGGGAAGAGACATCAACAATAATTAGCCTTGGACAATTTATTTGTGAAAATGTATGTCTATTTAAATACGAACCACACGTAATCAAATCTGGTCAAATTTTAATTGTTAATGTTGACTCCGTAATTATAAGATCAGCTAAGCCTTATTTGGCCACTCCAGGAGCAACTGTTCATGGTCATTATGGAGAAATCCGTTACGAAGGAGATACATTAGTTACATTTATATATGAAAAATCGAGATCTGGTGACATAACACAAGGTCTTCCAAAAGTGGAACAAATCTTAGAAGTGCGTTCGATTGATTCAATATCGATGAACCTCGAAAGGAGAATTGAAGGTTGGAACGAACGTATACCAAGAATTCTTGGGATCCCCTGGGGGTTCTTAATTGGAGCTGAGCTAACCATAGCCCAAAGTCGTATCTCTTTGGTTAATAAGATCCAAAAGGTTTATCGATCCCAGGGAGTACAGATCCATAATAGACATATAGAGATTATTGTACGTCAAGTAACATCAAAAGTGTTGGTTTCAGAAGATGGAATGTCTAATGTTTTTTCACCTGGAGAATTAATCGGATTGTTGCGAGCGGAACGAGCAGGGCGTGCTTTGAACGAATCGATCTGTTATCGGGCAATCTTATTGGGAATAACAAGAGCGTCTCTGAATACTCAAAGTTTCATATCCGAAGCAAGTTTTCAAGAAACCGCTCGAGTTTTAGCAAAAGCTGCTTTACGAGGTCGTATTGATTGGTTGAAAGGCCTGAAAGAAAACGTTGTTCTAGGGGGGATTATACCTGTTGGTACTGGATTCCAAAAATTTGTGCATCGTTCAAGGCAAGATAAGAACATTTATTTGGAAATCAAAAGAAAAAATCTCTTCGAGTTGGAAATGAAAGATATTTTGTTACACCATAGAGAATTATTTTGTTCTTACGTGACAAACAATTTCCATGAGACAAATTTCCATGAAACATCAGAAAAATCATTTATGCGATTTAATGATTCCTAAGAGTGGATTCACTTTTACTTTAACTAGCTTTTAACTATACTGGACTGGTCTGATTATTTTTTTGATTTGGTAATAAATAAAAATAAATAAAATAAGTAATAAAAAAATGAATGGTTTGTACCGTGTATCAATGGTAAATCCCCGGTAGAAGGTTCCATCGGAACAATTATTTATTTCAAGGTACCTCGTCTCTTTGTTAATAATAAAAAAAACAAAAAGGAAGTGTGGGAAAAAATGACAAAAAGATATTGGAACATCAATTTGGAAGAGATGATGGAAGCAGGAGTTCATTTTGGTCATGGTACTAAGAAATGGAATCCTAGAATGGCCCCTTACATCTCGGCAAAGCGTAAAGGTATTCATATTACAAATCTCGCTAGAACTGCTCGTTTTTTATCAGAAGCCTGTGATTTAGTTTTTGATGCAGCAAGTAGGGGAAAAAGCTTCTTAATCGTTGGTACCAAAAATAAAGCAGCGGATTCAGTAGCATCAGCTGCAATAAGGGCTCGATGTCATTATGTTAATAAAAAATGGCTCGGTGGTATGTTAACGAATTGGTCTACTACGGAAACGAGACTTTCAAAGTTCAGGGACTTAAGAGCAGAAGAAAAGATGGGGAAACTCAACCGTCTCCCTAAAAGGGATGCAGCAATGTTGAAGAGAAAATTATATACCTTGCAAACATATCTCGGTGGGATCAAATATATGACGGGATTGCCTGATATTGTGATTATCGTTGATCAGCAAGAAGAATATACAGCTCTTCGAGAATGTGCTATTTTGGGGATTCCGACGATTTGTTTAATCGATACAAATTGTGACCCAGATCTCGCAGATATTTCGATTCCAGCCAACGATGACGCTATAGCTTCAATTCGATTGATTCTTAACAAATTAGTATCCGCAATTTGTGAAGGCCGTTCTAGCTATATAAGAAATCGTTGATTAAGATTAAGAATAATAAGAATTCAGAATTATAAGATTATTTAATTATTGGGCAACTCCATAGATTTATTGGATCGGTTACAATTTTTGCATTTTTAAAAAGAGATAAAAAAAAAGAACTGGGGATATTGATATATATATTATGATGTTATGTGATTTCTTGGTATCCTAAATATACGATTAATGATTCACGTTGGTGATTTGAGAAAGAAATGGTTGAATCAAAATAATTCCTTTTTTTGAAGTTCAATTTCTATCAGAGGACAATATGAATGTTATACCATGTTCCATTAAAACACTCAAGGGGTTATACGATATATCGGGTGTAGAAGTAGGCCAACATCTCTATTGGCAAATAGGAGGTTTACAAATCCATGCCCAAGTACTTATCACTTCTTGGGTCGTAATTGCTATCTTATTAGGTTCAGTCATCATAGCTGTTCGTAATCCACAAACTATTCCGACCGACGGTCAGAATTTCTTCGAATATGTCCTTGAATTTATTCGAGACTTGAGCAAAACCCAAATTGGAGAAGAATATGGTCCTTGGGTTCCTTTTATTGGAACTATGTTCCTATTTATTTTTGTTTCTAATTGGTCAGGTGCTCTTTTACCTTGGAAAATCATACAGTTACCTCATGGGGAGTTAGCTGCGCCCACGAATGATATAAATACTACTGTTGCTTTAGCTTTACTCACGTCAGCAGCATATTTTTATGCGGGTTTTACTAAAAAAGGATTGGGTTATTTCGAGAAATACATTAAACCAACTCCAATACTTTTACCAATTAACATCTTAGAAGATTTCACAAAACCTTTATCTCTGAGTTTTCGACTTTTCGGGAATATATTGGCTGATGAATTAGTAGTTGTTGTTCTTGTTTCTTTAGTCCCTTTAGTAGTTCCTATACCTGTTATGTTTCTTGGATTATTTACAAGTGGTATTCAAGCTCTTATTTTTGCAACGTTAGCCGCGGCTTATATAGGCGAATCCATGGAGGGTCATCATTGACTAGTTTTCGAAATAGTATTTTTTTTTAGCTTCTCCCAATTCATGCATGATTCAAGATAATTTGCTTGGTTGGAGAACAGAACATAATAGATATTAATACGTATTAATATACGACTTCGAGTCGTAGAAAAGAAGATGGACGATATTGCGAAATAAAAAGAAGATGGTTTGGGGGGTCACACTGAGTGTATGTAATGTCTATAAGTCCAGCCACTTTTTATGTGGGTTGCGAGGAATGATTCCAGAATCTGATTCCATATAAAGTTTACGTTAGAGAAGAAACAAATGTATATGTAATACAAATGTATATGTAATATTAGATATTCACTTGTTATAGAGTCCCTATTCCCTATATATAAGATATAAGCCCTTATACTTTACTTATAATACTTTACTTATATCAACACTTCTATCAACTTATACTATATATAATTACTATATATATACTATATATATATAATACTTAATATCAATATTAATAATAGCAATATTAATATTGATATTATATATTGATATAGATATATATTCATATATATATATAGATATATTAGATATCCATTACATATATTGATTTGATTGCTGTTTACTACATTTAGATGGATTCCCATATAAGTCCTTTTTTTTGTCTGTGATTGTGAATTGGCTGAAAAAACAGATGAATTCAAAGATCTAGAAGGATAAAGAACGACAAATTGAATGAAGGAATAGTTGGAAAGAAATGCAATAACTAGACTGGAATTATATGTCTAGGGATTTCCAAAAAGTGTATAAATTTAAAACTAGATATCAAAGTAGTTCTGACGATTCATCAATATTATCATTTCAATTCGTTGTTTTTTATTATTTCGATCCAATACATCTTAATGATAAAATAAAAGTAATAATTCATTGGTTGATTGTATCATTAACCATTTCTTTTTTTTTTCATGCGAGGAACTTACCATGAATCCACTGATTTCTGCCGCTTCTGTTATTGCTGCTGGATTGGCTGTAGGGCTTGCTTCTATTGGACCTGGAGTTGGTCAAGGTACTGCTGCAGGCCAAGCTGTAGAAGGTATTGCGAGACAACCAGAAGCAGAGGGTAAAATACGAGGTACTTTATTGCTGAGTCTAGCTTTTATGGAAGCTTTAACAATTTACGGACTGGTCGTGGCATTAGCACTTTTATTTGCGAATCCTTTTGTTTAATCCTAGAAATGTAAAAAGTCCCTTAGATTACATACTTTATTTTCGAATTTTATTAACTTTTAATTGCCGTTTGCTTCTTCAAATTATATCAACACTTTACTCTTACAATTACTTATTTGTTGAGACCCAGGAAGGACTGATTTGAGGATGAGGAATTACCGGATCCATTCGTTTTCTTCCTTCCCGTCCTTAGCTTAGTATAATGGAAACTTTTTTCCTTTTATTTTAGGAAACATTTCAACAAACAATATTTTTATCAATTGAAATGAGACCTAAGACCTAACCTAAAGGAAATTACTAGATTCAATTTATTCCCATTAAAAAAGGGAAATTCAATTAATAAAAAAATAGATCAAAAAAGAAAGGGGCGAGCAAAGTGATAGAAAAATAACTTTGTTCTTTGTTAGCCCTATCTATAAGAGGAGAGCATATGAAAAATGTAACCGATTCTTTCGTTTTCTTGGGCCACTGGCCATCCGCCGGGAGTTTCGGGTTTAATACCGATATTTTAGCAACAAATCTAATAAATCTAAGTGTAGTAATTGGTGTATTGATTTTTTTTGGAAAGGGAGTGTGTGCGAGTTGTGTATTTCAAGAATAGGTTGGATCCATCCGACTGCACTTTATTTATAGGATTTTTAGGATAAAGAAGAAAAAAGGTGCACGATCTCGACGAATTACTTCTGAATAAATTAAGAAATCATATGTAAGAACCATAGCATTTCGTAACTCATTGGTAAATCAACTTTGATTCTCTATAACCAATAATGCGAGACCATTAACATGGTTAAAACTAAACTGTTTGAAGTCCAGGCAAAACATGGTATTCTTTCTACGACTACATTAGTACTGAAATTAGTACCGAAATGGTTTAAAAATGAATAGGTGGTAATTTATCTGATATAGAACACTCATATCAATAAAATGATTTAAACCATTTACTAGAAAATGGGCATTTGCCCTTTTTATCTTATCCAATGCCGAATCGACGACCTATGTATAAAAAAAGCGGAATTTTTTGGATTTGAAGAAAAAATATCAAAATTCGAAATTTGTATTTGAAACTAATTTCATTAAATGAATTTTGAATTAAATAAAGATAAAGAAGAAATACAAATAAAGAAACAACTTTGCTGACAATTATAGATTTTTGTCTGGTCGGAAGAGTCCTCCTAATAATTATTCTGGTCTTGTATCAATTTCGACATCCTTGAATACAAACAGAAAAGAAAAGAGAGGGTAGGCTCATTACATTAAAAAAAGATATGGGAATACCCATAAAAAATCAAATAAATAATTGAGCGTGAGAGCCAAATGAATCGAAAGATTCATGTTTGGTTCGGGAAGAGATCATGAAAGTTGTGAAATTAATGGTAAGATAATCTACTTTCATTAAAAGATTTATTAGATAATCGAAAACAGAGGATCTTGAGTGCTATTCGAAATTCGGAAGAATTACGTAGAGGGGCCATTGAACAACTCGAAAAAGCCCGGGTTCGCTTACGGAAAGTGGAACTAGAAGCAGATGAGTATCGAATGAATGGATACTCTGAGATAGAACGAGAAAAAGAAAATTTGATTAACGCCACTTGTGATAGTTTGGAACGATTAGAAAATTACAAAAATGAAACCCTTCATTTTGAAAAACAAAGAGCAATGAATCAGGTCCGACAACGAGTTTTCCAACAAGCCTTACAAGGAGCTCTAGGAACTCTGAACAGTTGTTTGAATATGAATACCGAGTTACATTTCCGCACTATCCGTGCGAATATTGGCATTCTCGGGGCCATGGAAGAAATAACCGATTAGCCCTTCAACTTTTATTCAAATTTTTAATTTAGGCATTATTTTTTTTCCCTTTGCTTCCGAAAAAAGAATAAAGAAATACTAATGGTAACCCTTCGAGCCGACGAAATAAGTAATATTATCCGTGAACGTATTGAACAATATAGTAGAGACGTCAAGATTGTGAATACTGGTACCGTACTTCAAGTAGGCGACGGCATTGCTCGTATTCATGGTCTTGATGAAGTAATGGCAGGTGAATTAGTAGAATTTGAAGAGGGTACAATAGGCATTGCTCTTAATTTGGAATCAAATAATGTTGGCGTTGTATTAATGGGT